AGCAAGCCAAGCTATGGATCGGCCGGCTAAACAACAAAGACCGGGAGCTGATTACAGTAGCAGAATTGTGAACGTAGGGTTGGTGTGGCCTCTTGCTTTGGCGGCTGCTGCTGGAGTTGCTGTGTGTGAGCGGCTTTAGCTGAGCCTGACATGCTACCACCTAGGAAGTCGGACTAGAAGGAGGCCCTAGGACGGAGTTGGAGACCATTAGCTTTGGGGGCCCCGGTCTTGGTGTATCCAACCATCGACTTCCTGCAGTCACGAAGGACGGCAGCGATGTACGGAATGCCCGGGCTACTCCCTATAATACCTTCCAGAATAGGCCTTAAGTCATTGATTCAAGTCCAGGGAATTGGACTGCAAGTCAAATGACTGAAAAGAAAGGTCCCATCATGTATAAGGAAGTTTCAGGCTGGAAGGTTGCGCCGGAGAGACAGTGAATCTACTCGCCAAAAGGAAGAGCATCGATTTCGCCCAACTGAACAAAGAAAGTAGCACTCCAAAACAACCAAACTCAAACGAGGAAAAAAAAAAAGAAAGGGTAGATGCTTGCTGGTAAGAATCTCTGACAACCAGTTAAAAAAAGTAAAGGTAGTCTTGCTTTCGTTGAAAGCTTACCTTATTCTTTTGGTTTTCACTAAGCGTGTAAGTCCCCGTAGATTCGGGTTCGATCCTTTTGGAGCCTACCTTCCTTACAAGCAAGGGGCAAAGCTTCTAGCCAGGGGAAACGATAGGGGGTCGGCCAATAAAGCTTCCCGCCGATTGGGCGGTCCCCCATCGTCTAATAACTATAATAACTAACTCTTTACGGGCTTGCAAGGCTCGCTGGAATAGATAGCTCTTTCCCAGAGTTCATGAGTGAATCTCAATCAAATCAATGGCAATAATGAAAGAGGCGAAGACCCAGTAGAAAGAAGGGCACAGGCTAATAGCACGTGAAGACGAGAACGAGAGTGAGGTACAACAAGGCCATTCGGTAGGGACCCTAACCGCTTATTAGCAGCGGCATTAGACGACCTTCGAGGAAAACTGAAAGGTAGAGTTGCCCAACTTCGTCACCATGGTACAGAACGGTGGCAGGATAGAAGCGTTCCCGGGAGAGGGGAACGTAAGCCAACTTTTCCTGTCAGTAAATAAACGTAAATCTGTGCACGAGCCTATTAGTATACTAGCGGAGCTCTTGCAAAGAAAGATGTCCTTCCTAACCCGAAGGAGGAGGTATATGGCAATGCGAAGCTAGAGTTAAGGTGCACGAGGTCTTAAAACACCTTGAAGCTTGCTGTGTAATTGAATAAAGAAAGAAAAGTGCTAGAGGGAGGACCGGAAAGTCTTATAAGGAAGATGGGGGCTCGTCCCCCCCGGATGTACCACGCTGAATCAGATCCACCAGAATAGAGAAGGACAGGGGTATAAGTCACCCTGAGAAAACGGAAAAAGGTATGCTGGCTTAGAAGAGGAAGGAACCTGAGCCCAACAGTGTAGGAATCGAACGCAGCGCCCGGCTATGACTTTGGAGAAGCAGAGGTGGGACGGGCCCACTCCTCATGAAAAGCGCATAGTCGAGTGAGTAGAGGGGAAGACGTGCCTTTCCCGAGCATTCAATTAGCAGGTATGAGCATAACCATCCAAATCAAAAGAAAAATCCAGGCAAGCTCTACATACCATACCGAGCGGCTGGAACCTATGATGCTACCATCTCTGCTGCTGGTGCTGGTGATGAAGGTAGTGGTGGATAAGCTGAGACGGGAAGGCATGTTACTGATGGCTGGCTTTGGTAGTAGGAGTGCTGTGGGCTAGCTTGGCTCTTTCTGGCTTTGCTGGCTTTCTTCTGGTGGTACCTTGACTTCTTCCTCTCCTGCTCCCCTATACTACTTCGGTGCCCTCTTAGCTTTTAGTAGTTCCATATAGCGAAAGATTATTAGAGGCAAAAGACTGACTACTAACGATACATGGGGTACGCGCACTCCCACCAGCCATTCGATCTGACGCTCTGGACTGGTAACTTTTATCCCTCGTATGCGTGCAAAAGCATGGTCTCCATGGTATGCAAGGGTTGGTCTCCCCCTAGCGAATTCATCTATTGATTCTCCCGCATTCTCTCATGTCTCGTCCAGGGGTGATTTTCACTCCGGGATGTGCTCTTTTCTCATGATGTGGTCCGTACGGCCGGCTGGCATAACGCTTACTTGTGATTGATGTCTCGACATCACGTTTGCTAAGATGATCTTTCCGGGGTGGTAGATGGGCATTATAGAGAGTACGCGGGGCATGACTTGATACCAAGAGTGCTTTGGGGCTGTCATGTATATAGTGTGAGCGATTTCCAGGCTACTTCTGGACTTAAACTACTATGATTGATGCACTGGACCTCAACCCATTACGTATCTCTTTCGGAGTAAGTGGGAAGGAAAGTTCGTCTGGGGTTCTTCTCTCCCCTCCTCCGGCCAACCATACCAACTAGTGAGTAGTCGTCCAATTCCGGTATTAGTTCCGTTTCCCC